GAGCGAAACATTAGAGATAACGTTACAAAGCGAATTTTATCAAGAATTAAAAAAAAATTTACAAAAAGAATTTTATGTTGTGAACCGAAAATTAAACCTTTCTACCAAAAGAATTGCAAAGCCTTACGGAAATCCTACTCTTCTTGCAGAATTTATAGCCGACCAATTAAAGAATAGAGTTTCATTTCGAAAAGCAATGAAAAAAGCAATTGCCTTAGCTGAAGAAGCAAATGCCAAAGGAATTCGAGTACAAATTGCAGGACGCATTGACGGAAAAGACATTGCTCGAGTTGAATGGCTCCGAGAAGGTAGAGTTCCCCTACAAACTATTCAAGCTAAAATTGATTATTGTTCCTATCCCATTCGAACTTTTTCTGGGATCTTAGGCATTAAAATTTGGATATTTATTGATGCCGAATAAAAAATTTTGACTGGTCCTTTCCTTCTAGTTGATAATGAACTAAAAAACGAGCAAGCCATTTCTTCTTTCCGAAAACAAAAAACTATAGAATTTTTTTGTCTATAAGTTCTTATCAAAACTGAATACTTGAGATAATTGCTATGCTTAGTGTGTGACTCGTTGGTTTTTTCCGGGTAGAAAAAAAGCCACTCACTAATAACTCTAAGAAAAATACCCAACTCATCACTTCGCATTATCTGCATCCAAAGCACCAGTCAAGATATGACAGATCAGTCATCTCCTTGTAGCAACTGAAACCTTTTTGTCGAAAAAATAAAAAAACAACAACTACGTTGTGAATCAAAAAAGAAAAGAAAATCAGGGTGTGGATACATGGAAGGATGAGAGAAAGAAAGAACACGATGATAAATGTAATTCTAATATAAAATATGTAAGGTCTATGAGTCATCTCATAAAAAGGGTAATGTAAGAAAGCATTAATACAGATTCATCCATATTAAAATGAATTCGTCCAGAGACCACCAAAATCAAGAGCTTCGAGTCAATAAAGACTGAGAAGATTGTCTCACGCAAAACTTGCAGGGAGCTCCATTGCAAAATTCAGACCTAAACATCGAAGTAAGAAGCGGTGAGAACGACGAAACCGATGAATCTCAAAAATTCGATTGAACACGAATTGATTCATTGATCTGGATGGCGGAACAGACCCTAGACTAATTCATCTATGAGAAAAAGGGTCAAAATTTTGGCTACAACCAAACCCTAAATCTAAATGGAATTAAAAGAGTCAACATTCGCCCGCGAACACTTTCTGTTTTTGGATTACTTAATTTGGGTCAATTCAGGACACTCAGGCGGTTAAATTCAAGGAGAAAACCCAAAAAGATTCATTTTCAGATTATAAAAACTAATACAATTCGAAATATATTATATATATATATATCTTGCATCTAAATCGTTCTTTTAGGTCTTTCACTGTACGATAGAACGACGCTAAAATTACTACCCGCTTTGAGATTGAGTCGCAAAACTCTATACTTTGCTATAGTACTCAGCCTTATGACATCGATAGATATCATCTCAACCCCAAGTCTAGCTTAATTTCTTGAAAGTTTGCTATTTTTGAATTTTTTTTATTCGCGAGGAGCCGGATGAGAAGAAACTCTCACGTCCGATTCTGGAGTAGAGATGTAATTTAAAACCAACCATCAACTATAACCCCAAAAAAACTAGATTCCGTAAACAACATAGAGGAAGAATGAAAGGAATTTCTTATCGAGGGAATTCTATTTGTTTTGGTAAATATGCTCTTCAAGCACTTGAACCCGCGTGGATCACATCTAGACAAATAGAAGCCGGTCGACGGGCAATGACACGAAATGCACGCCGCGGTGGAAAGATATGGATCCGTATATTTCCAGACAAACCGGTTACCGTCAGAGCCGCCGAAACCCGTATGGGTTCGGGTAAAGGATCGCCTGAATATTGGGTAGCTGTTGTTAAACCAGGTCGAATACTTTATGAAATCGGTGGAGTAAAAGAAAATATAGCGAGAAGGGCTATTTCAATAGCAGCGTCAAAAATGCCTATACGAACTCAATTCATTCTTTCCGGATAAAATTTGGAAAAGCAAAAAAATCGCTTTTGGGGATACAAACGAATCGCAGGCGCAGGTTTTAGTTTTTGGACAAACCATATTTCTTTTTTTCTTGACCCTTTACTTTGCCTAACAAAAATAATACTAATAAAATGATATGATTCAACCTCAGACCTATTTGAATGTAGCGGATAACAGCGGGGCTCGCAAATTGATGTGTATTCGAATCATAGGAGCTAGCAATCGTCGATATGCTCATATTGGTGACGTTATTGTTGCTGTGATCAAAGACGCAGTTCCGCAGATGTCGCTAGAAAGATCAGAAGTGGTTAGAGCTGTAATTGTCCGTACTTGTAAAGAACTCAAACGCGACGACGGTATGATAATACGATATGATGACAATGCGGCAGTTGTCATTGATAAAAACGGTAATCCAAAAGGCACTCGAGTTTTTGGTGCGATTGCCGAGGAATTGAGACAGTTCAATTTTACTAAAATAGTTTCATTAGCTCCCGAAGTATTATAAAAAAAAAAAGAGATCCAAATCTAGTTTAATGAGAATATCATGCCAGAAAGAATATAGTTATATTTAGGGTAGTTAGTTGAAAGTAATCAAGTCAGATTCAGTTAGTCGCTTGTTTCTCACATATATACCTTGCAAAATACCTAGTCAGAACCAAAGAAAACATGTTGATTATATCAAAATTGGGGGGGGTCAATACTTTAATTCATTATGGCTAAGGATACTATTGCTAACATACTAACTTCGATACGAAATGCCGAGATGAATAAAAAAAGAGTGGTTCGAATAGTATTTACGAATCTCAGCGAACGCCTTGTTCAAATACTTTTACGCGAGGGTTTTATAGAAAACGTGCGAAAACATCATGAAAACAACAAATCTTTTCTGGTTTTAACCCTACGCGATAGAAGGAATCAGAACGACCCGGATCGAAAAGTTTTAAATTTAAAACGCATCAGTCGACCCGGGCTAAGAATCTATTCTAACTATCAACGAATTCCTCGGATTTTAGGCGGGATGGGGATTGTAATTCTTTCTACTTCGCGAGGTCTAATGACAGACCGAGAGGCTCGATTAGAAAGAATAGGTGGAGAATGTTTGTGTTATATATGGTAATCCTTCTACTCTTCAACTGCAATGGGTAACTTTCTATTCGTGCCAAGGAACGGTAACAGGTTATCTCATCTAGGACCTCAGCTTTGAAAACGACATCTATGGTTTGAGATCGTCCAAAAGAAAAGAGGTTTTCAGTTAATTGAAAAAGATAAATAGATTATGGAAAGATTCATTAAAGAATCTGTTCTAAACGGAATCTTTGGGGTTCCGTTAGATAATAAATAGATAATAACGAGCTAATTCTCGATTAGAGTTCGGGAAAGCTACCACTTAGGTTTATTATAATGCAATGAGTCTTCAATTAGTCGAATTTTTTACTTTGCGAAAAATAAGAATCGAAAATTGCAACATTTATTCATTGAGACGCAAAAATTTCAGAAAATTATTTTCTTCCAAGACCTAGATTCCGAATTATTTAAGGTGAAAGTCAGCAACTATGAAAATAAGAGCCTCCGTTCGTAAAATTTGTGAAAAATGTCGATTAATACGGCGTCAGGGCCGAATTCGAGTAATTTGCTCTAACCCAAGGCATAAACAAAGACAAGGATAATAAACCTTGAGAAAGGCCCGATATGCAAAAATGGATAAATCCATTGATCTTTGACTGATATTTATGAGATGATAAGCTATGGCAAAAGCGAGGCTTAAATTGAGTTCACGTAGGCCCCGACGTCTACGAAAACGTACGCGTATCGTACCCAAAGGGGTTATTCATATTCAAGCGGGTTTTAATAATACCATTGTGACTGTTACAGATCTCCGCGGTCAAGTGGTTTCTTCGTCCTCTGCTGGGCATTGTGGGTTCCGGGGTAAACGAAAAGCGTCTCCATTTGCTGCTGAAACCACAGCAGAAACCGCCCTTTGTACAGTAGCAATGCAACGCGCCGAAGTCTTAGTAAAAGGTGGCGGTATCGGGAGAGACGCAGCATTACGAGCTATTACCTACAGCGGTATCAAATTAACTTTTGTACGGGATGTAACTCCTTTGCCCCATAATGGCTGCAGACCTCCGAAAAGAAGACGCGTGTAAAAATGCAAATTGCAAAGATTTCAACAGCAAAAAAAACAAGAGAAAGAAATAATTCAACGATCTAATCAAATTATACTATTATTATGGTTCGAGAACAAGTAAGAATAGATACTCGGACACTCCAATGGAAGTGTGTTGAATCACGAGCAGACAGTAAACGTCTTTCTTATGGAAGATTTATTCTATCTCCACTTCTGAAAGGTCAAGCTGATACAATAGGCATTGCGATGCGCCGAGCTTTGCTTGGAGAAATCGAAGGAACATGTATCACACGCGCAAAATCCGAAAAAATACCACATGAATATTCTACCATAGTGGGTATTCAAGAATCGGTACATGAAATTCTAATGAATTTGAAAGAAATTATATTGAGAAGTAATCTATATGGTCCATGTGAGGCAGTCATTCGTGCCAAGGGCCCAGGCTATATAACGGCCAAAGATATCATCGCACCGCCTTATGTAGAAATCATTGATAATACACAGCAGATCGCCAGCTTGACGGAACCAATTGAGTTGTGTATTCAATTACAAATCGAGAGGAATCGTGGATATCGTATAAAAAGATCCAATAACATCCAAGATGGAAGTTATCCTATAGATGCTATCTTCATGCCTGTTCGAAATGTGAATTATAGTATTCATTCGTATGGGACTCGAAATGAGAAAGACGAGATTCTCTTTCTTGAAATATGGACAAATGGAAGTCTGACCCCTAAAGAAGCACTGCAGGAGGCCTCGCGAAATTTGATTGATTTATTTATTCCCTTTTTACAGACAGAAGAGGAAAATTTACATTTCGAGGATAAGCCACC